ATTTGATTCTATATTAATTCAAAGAAAGCTTTCTTTTTTGAATTGAATGAAGTTACACAACAAAGTTCTTATTCTATTTTAATATAATCAAAATCCTTTTCTTATATTAGTTTACTCAACTCAAGAGTTGCTCAATGAATCTGTTGATTTGAAATCACAGGATGGGTAGATGTCACAGATGATGAATGGATTTCTTACCTATGTCACTATATTTTTTTTCGTCTATAATGATTGATTGATGAATCAAAAACTTTCAATTGTATTTTTCAAGTGGTACTCTTGCTTATCTTCCTATCTTTCTTTCAAAAATGGAAACTTAGGGAAGTGCTTTTTAAACATATGTATAAAAAGAACATATTTCATTTAGCCTCTTCATGCCCACTATAACTAGTTATTTCGGTTTTCTACTAGCAGCTTTAACTATAACCTCATCTCTATTTATCGGTCTGAGCAAGATACGACTTATTTGATTTGAAATTCTTAAATTCATTGAATGAACAATTCATAAAAAGAGATTTTTCTGGGATATTCGATATATTCTATAGTTCCTTACCGTGTCAATTTCCAATTCTTGGTCATTGAGATTCATGGGCAATACAGGTTAATATCTAAGGATATATATTACCTCCCCCTTTCTCCTCTCAAACAAATTAAAATGATTGAAGTTTTTCTATTTGGAATCGTGTTAGGTCTAATTCCTATTACTTTGGCTGGATTATTCGTAACTGCATATTTACAATACCGACGTGGTGATCAGTTGGACCTTTGATTTGATTAATTAACATCTTTTTTGTTTATTGACCCTCTATTTCTTTGTTTTAATCCTAATCCTAATCCTAATCCACAGGAGGTAAAATTCAGACTTTAGACTGCTGTTCCATTATTTCAGTGTCATTCTCGATCTAACAAGAATGGAATCACGCTCTATAGGATTTGAACCTACGACATCGGGTTTTGGAGACCCGCGTTCTACCAAACTGAACTAAGAGCGCTTTATTTTCATAAAGAAATTTATGTGACCTCAATTCATCTTGCATGCATATACTATAAAATTTATATATTATATATAGAAATAGATATATATAGAACTATCATAATATATATATTAATAGAATATATATCTATTTCTATTGAGTATGTATGTCCAATTTTAATCGGTCTCAATTGATCCCTTGTTACTGCTCATAAGATAAGTAATAGTTAGGGATAGGGATGACAGGATTTGAACCCGTGACATTTTGTACCCAAAACAAACGCGCTACCAAGCTGCGCTACATCCCTTTCAATTGGTTTACAGTGTCATTGTAAAGAATCTTTGTCTTGTTTTCCACATCTTGATTTTCTCCGTTGATATATATAAATTATCCTGCCATTTTGTTCTTTTTAGTTTCATATCGTATAACATATAATATTAATTATAATAATAAAGAAAAGACTTAGATACATATGACCCTACCCAAAAAATGAATATTTTTAGGGAATGCTCGGGCAGAGCAGAAATGGACTCGATCCCCTTTTTTTGTTAAAAAATAAAAATATCTAATGAATCGTTGTACATTTCAATTTGAATTAGGAATTCTGCGTACAAATACAAGTGGTTATTAACTAAATAACCATCTGATCATATTCATATATGTAATTATGTATTCCAAATTACATTACAAATTCCAATAAAGAATAAGAATTAAGAATAAAGAAGGAGGATTTAAAATGCGAGATCTAAAAACATATCTCTCCGTGGCACCAGTGGTAAGTACTCTATGGTTCGGGGCTTTAGCAGGTCTATTGATAGAGATCAATCGTTTATTCCCGGATGCATTGATATTCCCCTTTTTTTCATTCTAGTTATTGACACGGGAAGGGGTGAAGAAGATTAGAGATACAATCAAATATTTGTGATTAATCCCCCCTTCTCCTTTTTTTTTTCTAGAATTAGAATAAGTTAGAAAAGAGAAAGAATAAAGTCGGATTCGGCCTCAGTGAAACTCGGAATTCGGTCCAGACTTCAATTGAATTTAATTAATAAGAAATTCCATTTCTATTAAATATTAAATAATAGGGTGAGACCAGAAATAGAAATGGAATGGCCAGGTCGGGGCAACAATATCATACAAATACTTAAATGAAAACTGAAATACTGTACTGTGATTCTAAATATAGTTAGAAATCATTGTATTACTTAATTATTACTATACTATATTGATTGGAATGAGATCCTTCATAATTGGATTTCGAGTTAGCAACTTCTATTATTTTTTTTCGTTCCTTTCTTCTTCTTCGCTTCGAATCGTAAAATAGAAGAGTTAAGTGAATCAAAAACCCAAAGGAGGTTCATGGCCAAGGGTAAAGATATCCGAATAAGGGTTATTTTGGAATGTACCAGTTGTGTTCGAAACAGTGTTAATAATAAATCAGTGGGTATTTCCAGATATATTACTCAAAAGAATCGACACAATACGCCTAGTCGATTAGAATTGAGAAAATTCTGTCCCTGTTGTTGCAAACATACGATTCACGGGGAGATAAATAAATAGAGAAAATCGATCGCTTGTGTGTCACCTCTCCAAGGAACATGAAAAATGATATATTTTTTCATATTGTTATAAATTCTATTAGAAATTGTATATATAACATATCAAATAAACATATATTTATTAAAAATTGAAAAGAATCAACAATAGAAAAAAATCTTATTTTGTAAGAAATTTTCGGGATAAGGAATAAACAAACCATGGATAAATCTAAGCGACTCTTTCTTAAATCCAAGCGATCTTTTCGTAGGCGTTTGCCCCCGATCCAATCGGGGGATCGAATTGATTATAAAAACATGAGTTTAATTAGTCGATTTATTAGTGAACAAGGAAAAATATTATCTAGACGGGTGAATAGATTGACCTTAAAACAACAACGATTAATTACGATTGCTATAAAACAAGCTCGTATTTTATCTTCGTTACCTTTTCTTAATAATGAAAAACAATTTGAAAAAAGCGAGTCGGCCGCTAGAACTACTGGTCTTAAAAAAAAAAAATAGGGTTACTCCTCAATTGAATTCCAATTCCAATCTAAACTCAAATCAAATGTGGATTGAGGTTTTTTTGTTCGAAAACTACGACAATCCAATTTGGATTATCGTGTTGTAAGAAAAAAGAGAATCGGTGAAGAAGAATAAATCTTTTTTTATTGAACGTGGTTGCTCATTTTGACGACTTTCTCATATGATTCTATTTTATCATACAAATCTCTACTCTACCTTCCCGGAGTTCAGTCTCCGGGGAATTTTTTTTTATGATCTCATTGGAAATCATATAAAGACAATTCCTATTTAATATAGCTATTTGTGCAAGTATTTTACGATTAAGAAGCAACTGCCTCTTGTACAGATTATACATTAATATACTATAACTATAGTATATCTTTTTTTGATTCTCACGAATTACTGCATTTATTCGACTGATCCACAAACGACGAAAATCTCTTTTTTTCCTATCTCTATCCCGATGAGCCGAAACCAAAGCTTTTATTTTCTGTTGAGTAATAGTTCGAGTAAGTCTTGAATGAGCCCCTCGAAAGCTTGATGTAAATAAACGAATTTTTGTCCTACGTTTCTGAGCTATATATCCTCGTTTAATTCTGGTCATTGAATAAATGAAACTTTGATGAATAATTAATTCTTTGATGAATAACTATTTGATTTCTTTTCTTTCAGTTATTCTTTTCTTTTCCCTTTACTAGTTTCTTAATAATTACTAGTCTATTAATAAGAAAAACGGATTATTCCAATGTATAAAATAAAAAATTCCAATGGCTTTTGCTACTATAACCTTCCCAACCACGATTTTTTCTTTTTCTTTCTAAGCATTTAACCTCGAAATAAGAAATTGGATTGATACTAGGTATCAAAAAAACATATTCAATTAAATAGAAATGGATAAAGAAATAGTGGATTCCATCGTTTCTATGGTTACTTCTTAAACGACGAGGTCCTCTCTATACACCGGAGCCCCTTCCCTCATTTAATCAATGCTATTGTTAACTTGTACAGTTCACACTCTTTGGCTCTACCCATGAAATAGCTAGTAATAGGTCTTTCACAACGAAATCTAACTATACAGTAACGGTATTTAAGTATGAAGATTAGCTGGGTAGCTGACCCTGTTAGTCCGTTCTTGCAAGAATAAGGGCATAATCTTTCCGCTTTTTTCATTTTGAAATAGGATTTCCCCTGCTTAATGGATAAGCATTTGCTACCAATGGGGAAGTCTTTCTCATCTGAAATTGCAAATTGAGGTGATTGGATTTGCACCAACGGAAACCATAAATTTGATACACAATAGAAGGAATTATTAATAGATTTTTTTTAAGATAGTGAATGGAGTTCTTCCATTCTATCCTAACCGATCCCTGATAGTGGAATAATTTGTTTCCTCTCTTTTGTCTTAGTCCATGATTGGAACGAGTCGCACATACACCCTAGTACATGTTCCTCGGCGCTGAGGGCATCCCCGAAGGGCGGGGGATTTCGTGACATTTCTGATTGGCTGTCTTGTGTTTCTAATAAGTTGTTTAATAGTTGGCATGTTGAATCGTATACATAATGAGCTGGTTTAGATCAATCCTAACCCAATGATTATGAATTACTTAATGATTATGAATTACTTAGATTCTATATTAATAGATTAATTAATAGAGATATTTTATTAAATCCGGTAAGAAGATAAAATCTCAAATTGTGTATTTGCGCGGAATCCCTGCTAATTTTTTATTCAACCGCTACAAGATCAACAATTCCATGAGCTTGGGCTTCTGCTGCTGACATAAAAACATCCCTTTCCATGTCTTCGGATACAACCCATAAGGGTTTGCCCGTTCTTTGTACATAAACCCTTGTGATAGTTTCGCGCAGTTTCAGTAGTTCTTCCGCTTCCAGGATAAATTCTCCCGTTTGTGCCTCATAAAAAGAACTTGCGGGTTGATGGATCATTACCCTGACGATATAACATAATAAAAGGTTCCTCTATCTCGCACGATAAGGCGAGAGGAGAGATAAAGAATAATAAAAAAAAAAGATAGAATTGAACAACCGTACGGGCATCTTTTGCGTATTGCATACGGCTCTACTATGGAATTGATTTTGACCTTCCATCGAAGAAATAGAAAAGATAGAGGGTCTATCAGACCTAGATCGGTAAATGATCCAATAACCACCCTTCCTTTTTTTTGTTTTGGAGTAGTTAAAAAATACTATGATGGTTCCGTTGCTTTATTATTTCGTCTGTTCTTCAGCAATCCCAAAGTTTCTTTTTTTTTTTCAAATATATAAATATATATAAGTTATATAAGTAAAAAAAATCTTGTTTTTTTTTTATTTTCATATTCTTTCATAACATAAATATTGTTAAATGTTAAAAGCTTTCCGGTGTGAAAACAAAAAAGTTTGTGACGCTGAAATAGGCTCCTGATAGATCAGATAAAATAAGAAATACCCGTTTTCTCATACTACTCTTTCGATACATAATCGAATGGTTTTGAAAAAATTTCGCATATCGAATTCGAAGTGCCATGCTATTATTACTTAATATTCATATGGCGAAGGCATAGTCTTCTTTTTTTTTTTCTCAAATAAAAGACTCATTGGCGCCAAGCGTGAGGGAATGCTAGACGTTTGGTAATTTCTCCTCCTGCCAGAAGAAAAGATCCCATTGAAGCGGCTAATCCCATGCATACTGTCTGTACATCTGGTTGCACAAATTGCATAGTATCATAAATAGCTATTCCGGGTATTACCCATCCGCCCGGAGAATTTATAAACAAATACAAATCTTTGGTATCATCCTCTATACTTAGATATACCATAAGGCCAATAAGTTGATTTGATATCTCACTATCAACCCCTTGGCCTAAAAAAAGTAGTCTTTCTCGATAAAGTCGGTTGATTAGGATAAAATTTTATCCCTTAGGAGCCGTACATGCACCTTTTGATGCATACGGTTCACCAAAAATCGCGAAAAAGAATCAATGTGTAGATTTCAACCCTCCTTCTTTTTTCATAGCAGACTCTTTCGAACTTCTAACGAAAGGTCTTTTTCTTACATTTTTCAAGAAAGACGACTTTTGACCCGTTTATCTATATTATAATAAAAAATAATGTATTAAACACTTATTGAACTAACTTCTCATTGATGTATTGTTTTCATCGAGATCGAATCCAAATCGCGATGTAATTTTCTTGTTTCTGAATGGGCTTCTTCAATTCTTTTAGGTTTCTGTTCTACTCCGAGTAAAGATCTACCCGATTTGGATTTGCACATATAGCACAAATACTCCAATACCACGTCTTTTTGCTACGACTTCTTTTTTTTTTTTCTTCAATTTATTTCATGTTTTCCAGCAAATACAAATATATGATAGAAGCAGGAATCGTAGATATATTACCAATGGGTTTTTTTTCTAAACAGAGCCTGGATGCTTCATTTTATTGGTCCAACCAAGCCAACCATAAATTATTGTAAATTGCTAATATTAATCTGGATACCTCCCCCAAAAATGGATCTAATTACATTTCACGCTCCAAATTTTTGCCGATTCAATCAATCTTTTTTGGGGTGAAAGAGAGGATATCTCGATCGGGGGAGAGAACGGGGAAATCCCATATGACCCAATATATCTGACAAGTCGCACTATACGTCAACCCAAGATGCATCTTCCTCTCCAGGAATTCGAAAGGGTACTTTTGGAACACCAATAGGCATTAAATGAAAAAAGAATTAAATTAAGTAGTATATCTCGCTTTGATGCGGAAACGTAACAATGGGTTTATTGTCTTAATAATGATTGGTCTTTATCATATTTTTTTATAGATGTAAGAAATTCGTAAAAAAATCCTAAATACAAAAGGAAGACCAAGTGACTAAAGGAAAATTCTTACGAATAGGTCCTTTGAGTGATGAACAAATATGTCTGCATTCACTGATATAAAGATATAAACACTCATATAAAATACGGTCAACCCCCCCTCCCTCCACCATTGCGTATTGTTACTTATCGGGTATAGAATAGATCTGCTTCTTTTGTTCCTACGAATAGAATTCTTCCATTATTACTAAAAAACTAGAACAAATATTAATCTTTTACTCGAGATAATCCACTGAAAAGAGAGGGTCCATAGTATAGTTTTTTACAGTGCAATAAAGTTACATAGTGTCTATTTTTTGTTGATATAAGAGGTATTTTCATGGGTTTGCCTTGGTATCGTGTTCATACCGTCGTATTAAATGATCCCGGCCGTTTGCTTTCTGTCCATATAATGCATACAGCTCTGGTTGCAGGTTGGGCCGGTTCGATGGCTCTATATGAATTAGCCGTTTTTGATCCCTCTGACCCTGTTCTTGACCCAATGTGGAGACAAGGTATGTTTGTTATACCCTTCATGACTCGTTTAGGAATAACCAATTCATGGGGCGGTTGGAGTATCACAGGAGGGACTATAACGAATCCAGGTATTTGGAGTTACGAAGGTGTGGCCGGGGCACATATTGTGTTTTCTGGCTTGTGCTTTTTGGCGGCTATCTGGCATTGGGTATATTGGGATCTAGAAATCTTTTGTGATGAACGTACAGGAAAACCCTCTTTGGATTTGCCCAAAATTTTTGGAATTCATTTATTTCTTTCAGGGGTAGCTTGTTTTGGTTTTGGCGCATTTCATGTAACAGGATTGTATGGTCCTGGAATATGGGTGTCCGATCCTTATGGACTAACCGGAAGGGTACAATCCGTAAATCCCGCATGGGGTGTGGAAGGTTTTGATCCTTTTGTTCCAGGGGGGATAGCCTCTCATCATATTGCAGCAGGGACATTGGGCATATTAGCGGGCCTTTTCCATCTTAGTGTCCGTCCACCCCAACGTCTGTACAAAGGATTGCGTATGGGAAATATTGAAACCGTCCTTTCCAGTAGTATCGCTGCTGTCTTTTTTGCAGCTTTTGTTGTTGCTGGAACTATGTGGTATGGTTCAGCAACTACCCCGATTGAATTATTTGGTCCCACTCGTTATCAATGGGATCAAGGATATTTCCAGCAAGAAATATATCGAAGAGTTGGTGCTGGGCTAGCCGAAAATCAAAGTTTATCAGAAGCTTGGTCTAAAATTCCCGAAAAATTAGCCTTTTATGATTACATTGGCAATAATCCGGCAAAAGGGGGATTGTTTAGAGCGGGCTCAATGGACAATGGGGATGGAATAGCTGTTGGGTGGTTAGGACACCCTATCTTTAGAGATAAAGAGGGGCGTGAACTTTTTGTACGTCGTATGCCTACTTTTTTTGAAACATTTCCGGTTGTTTTGGTAGACGGAGACGGAATTGTTAGAGCCGATGTTCCTTTTCGAAGGGCGGAATCGAAGTATAGTGTCGAACAAGTAGGTGTAACTGTTGAGTTCTATGGTGGCGAACTCAATGGAGTCAGTTATAGTGATCCTGCTACTGTGAAAAAATATGCTAGACGTGCTCAATTGGGTGAAATTTTTGAATTAGATCGTGCTACTTTGAAATCTGATGGTGTTTTTCGTAGCAGTCCAAGGGGTTGGTTTACTTTTGGACATGCTTCGTTTGCTCTGCTCTTCTTTTTCGGACACATTTGGCATGGTGCTAGAACCTTGTTCAGAGATGTTTTTGCTGGTATCGACCCAGATTTAGATGCTCAAGTCGAATTTGGAGCATTCCAAAAACTTGGAGATCCAACTACAAGAAGACAAGTAGTCTGATACAACATTGTTTTGTTCCTTTTGGACTTTATTTTCTTTTTGTGATTTTAATTTGACATAGGAAATCGGATAAATCTTGATTTGACTCGCTACTTTTTCTTTTACTCTTGTTCTTTCTTTTTCTTTATCCGAGAGACGATCCCAAATAAACAGGTATGAAAGCTATAATTGTAAACCACGATCAAATCCATGGAAGCATTGGTTTATACATTCCTCTTAGTTTCTACTTTAGGAATAATTTTTTTCGCTATCTTTTTTAGAGAACCACCTAAAGTTCCAACTAAAAAGATGAAATGATTTTTCATTATCTCAATTGAAGTAATGAGCCTCCCAATATTGGGAGGCTCATTACTTCAACTAGTCCCCATGTTCTTCGAATGGATCTCTTAGTTGTTGAGAGGGTTGCCCAAAAGCAGTATATAAGGCGTACCCAGTAAAACTTACAAGTAAACCAGATATAGAGATGGCAACTAGGGTTGCTGTTTCCATTATTATAAAATTATAAAATTTCAAGACCAAAATGGATCTAGGATAAGATCATTTATTTACAGCGGAATGGTATACAAAGTCAACAGATCTCAATGAATAAAAAATAGGATTTATGGCTACACAAACTGTTGAGGGTAGTTCTAGATCTGGTCCAAGACGAACTACTGTAGGGAATTTATTGAAACCATTGAATTCGGAATATGGTAAAGTAGCTCCTGGGTGGGGAACTACTCCTTTGATGGGTGTTGCAATGGCTCTATTTGCGATATTTCTATCTATTATTTTGGAGATTTATAATTCTTCCATTTTACTGGACGGAATTTCTATGAATTAGATTCACAAGAACCGACTAACTAGTTTTTCAATACAAAGTGAAGCATTTAGGTCTTCGATTTTTAGCCCATTCTATTTTGGTTTGGTAGTTCGACCGTGGAATTTCTTTTCTTCTGTATTTCCGGAATATGAGTGTGTGACTTGTTATAATTGATCCTATTGATAGTACAGAGAGTGAGTCTGTCATCTTGATAGAGATGGTTTTACCCCGTCTGATATTTATTCTAGTATCTGGAGCACGGAATATAGAAAATAGATTCTAAAGTATTAGAACTATGATTCATACTTACTATTTAGACCCCGCAAACCGGACTTCAAAAATTTTTTCAAAGAATTAGAAGTTATAATAAATCGAAAGATTTTGATTCTTTCAAACTGCCACTTATTCTGATTTTTATCAAAGGACAAACGTTTCTT